GTCAGTAACATTGGCGAATTAGCTCAAGGTACGGAAAGAGAGGGATTCGAACCCCCGGTAAACAAAAGTCTACATAGCAGTTCCAATGCTACGCCTTGAACCACTCGGCCATCTCTCCTACACAACGATTATGACCGAGAACTCGCGTGAATAGCGAGTTGTTCAAATTCGATTGTTAGATGGGTACGGACAATCGAATCCATTCTAACTAGAAAAATAGAAACTCTTTCAGCAAATAAAAAATTCTTCCTTTGAGTCTGGGGAAAAGGAGAATTTTTTTGTTTGTGAAAAACTTTTAAAAACAATAAAAGTATATATCTTGTTTGCAAAAACGACGCTCCTATTTTTTCTCATATTTCTGCCTGATTTAATCAATGAATTGGAACGAATCAACGGACCGGTCTATTTTTTTTTTAATGCGTCTGCTTTTATGTTATTTTGTACTGTACAATTTCTTTGTTTGTGGGATCATTTTCTCACAAGAGGTAATGAAACGAATTATAGAATGGATTTTTACCTATGCCTAGATCGCGGATAAATGGAAATTTTATTGATAAGACTTTTTCAATTGTAGCCAATATATTATTACGAATAATTCCGACAACTTCAGGAGAAAAAGAGGCATTTAGCTATTACAGAGATGGTGCGATTTGATTATTTTTTATTTACCGCTTTCGTTCTTAGGAGAAAGAAAGACGATTCGGGATAGAAAAGAACGAAAAAAAATTATTGAAAAAATCTACGCTTATTGAAGGTGAAGTTTATAGATAAAACCATTCCTTCTGTCGTGTATCCCCGATTACTGCAGCCTCAGATGCTTCAATTGTCGATTCGAGTATTGAGCGAAAGGTGACACCTATGGGTTCTGTATTGCAAGTCAACCCTACTACACCAGTACCAACAGGCGGCATAGGGGAAGAGGCGCTACGTCTAGGAATCAGCAACACGAAAACTTTGTTAGAAACTGCCCCTTTTCCTTATCGGGATCGGGACTAAGAAGAATGGTTGGGATAACAAACATCCATCTCGTTCGTACTGTGGATACCCTTATAACCATCGAAGACTGTTGAAGTGATTAATTCCTGGAAATTAAGGGGCGTTGAGAACAAAGAAATTGTTGGAGTTTACAGTTTGATCTAGTACCAGTACCAACACGCGTGATATTAAGAATAAGAAAAAGCTTTTGCAGGAAGGTTGGCTAGAGATTTCTTGTAAAAACATTAGCCCCACTCAGTTCATAATGAGAATATTTCAATCTTTTTTGTTTTTGATTCCATTATTCTATTCTCATTATGCACATAAGGGAGGAGCCGTATGAGATTTTCATCTCATGTACGGTTCTGAAACGGAGAATTCTTTGAATCGAATGACGACCGTAACGGATGTCAGCTCAATCCGAAGGCAATTATGCGGAAGCTTTACAGAATTATTATGAAGCTATGCGACTAGAAATTGATCCCTACGATCGAAGCTATATACTCTATAACATAGGCCTTATCCACACAAGTAACGGAGAACATACAAAAGCTTTAGAATATTATTTTCGGGCACTCGAACGAAATCCATTCTTACCACAAGCTTTGAATAATATGGCTGTGATCTGTCATTACGTGCGACTATCTCTACTATAGAAAGAAAAAAGGAAAAGAAAAAAAAAAAGGGGAGGGGAAGAAAGAGCAAATACACTAATAAATACTAGAAAAAAAAAATGGGCTTTCTACATATGCATCGTGCAAAAAACGATTTTTATCAGCTGTAGCAAAGAAAGAAACCTCATAGAAGTCGAAATATGAAGAAATCGATATGCCTAGATAGTTTATTCTATGGATAAAGGATCTAATTGATAGAGGAAGCACCGTAAAGACCAATTCGCGAGGTTTTGGGCCGATGCCGATCCAATAAGAACTGCTTATTTATGTCATGATATGAGATAAAAGTAAGGAATCCACTTATGTAATAAAGTCGATCCCCTAAGGTATTAAGCAGCGGTGTAGCATCAGATCCCAAAGACAGTAAGTCTTTTCTTTCTTAGGAAGAAAGGTCTTTTTCAAAGATTCTATATCAATTTTTATATGAAACCGAGATAGATACCTTTCAGAAAATTCTAACTATAGTGGAAATGCTTCTATGTTATTCTTCTGACGGTGGGAGAAAAGATAAAATGAAAGCAAAGCTGATTATTAATTTAATCAAAAGTCAAGTTTGAAACTCATGCTCATGGAATTAACCTCTTTTGGTTAACCCGCGAAAAAAAGAATAAAGATCGATCTATGAGAAATCGAATTCAATTCGCTATACTAGATTCAAAAACCCGGGACACCAAAAGAATTGATTGGACGAGCCGTATGAGGCGGGAAACTCTCAAGTACGGTTCTAAGGAAAGGAATTGACCCACCTATTCCGACCGGGGAGAACAGGCCGTTCGGCAGGGAGATTCTGAAATTGCGGAGGCTTGGTTCAACCAAGCCGCCGAGTATTGGAAACAAGCTATTGCGCTTAC